GATTAAAAACCGATGCTTCCTTGGCCGTGTGGAACATGGATTAGCATTATGTCATTCCTACAAGTGATGACCCACCCAGGATTGCTATGTACGGACTTAGAGATCAAATAGAATATGTTTCTTTCCATTCCTCGTGAGCCACTTATTTCTCCGAAACAAGAGATTAAAGTAATCTTCCTCCTTTTTCCCAAGAAGTCGACGGCGTTACACCATTGGGATACTTCGAATAAACTTGAGTACATATAGGATACACCGGTGCTAAAACCTTTTCTCAAGATATCTTCCAAACTGTTGGGGTCGTTGCTCCGGATCTTGTTCTCCCGGTGTGAAACCAGTTGGTTCCGTAGTTTTAGAATTCTGCTGATCCCAAGTACTCCATCTCCATCATTGCATATAGGAATATAGAAAGTAAAGAGGAAAAGGCATGACCAGAAGAATTGTGTGAAATAAGTGAATTTATCCAGTTGAGGCACGAAGTGATTGATTGAGACAAAACGATTCCCTTAATACAGCTTAACTCCGTCAAGCCTGTACGAGTAGTGAAGAAGTCTAGATTTAGTTGGTTGTTGACCGACGGAAAGCATGGGATCAAAAAAGGCAATCAATCAGAATCAAGAAAATAACTCAAAAAATCTTGGTAAACACTGGAATCTTTCCCCCGAAAGGCCAAATCCTGTAAAAAAAAGCGAAGACTCCCCTGAAGAAGATCCCGTTGAAAGGCATAGTGTGGATCGTCAACAGACTGAAGCGCATCCTCAAGAAAATGAGAAGCCTCCTTTCTTATGTTTGAGTAAGGGGATTTCAAATTGCAGAGAGATCTTCTTCCTCAAGCATTAACTTAAGGAGTTTCCCTTGGATAAGGGCCTTTTTCTCCAAGACCTGAAGTTCGAAAGAGTCAATATCGAAATTATCGCGAACAAGGGCAGCATAGTCTCCCGGAGTGTTCTGAGGCGGTAGGTTATAGTACCCCCCATTCTCCAAGAATCTTATACGCCGATATATTTCCGCCTCATTCTCTGAGGCAATAACGTTTCTCAAAGTATTGAGTGATTCCGAACTACATTCTGATTCCAGGCGGGGAAGACTTCCTGATTCTCTAGCCGAATTCGAACTTTCATTCGATGATACAAAAAAGAGAAAGGCTGCGGGGAGCTCTAGAAAAGCCAAAAAAAAGTCCATAATGAAGAATCTCAAAAGGCAACTAAAAAGGGAAAGGAGGAAACAAAAAATGAAAAAGAGAATCAGACTTTTTTTTCTTCTTCTTCTTATCAAAACTACTGTGATAATGAGAAAGAGTAAAGAAAAAACGAGAATCAGGATCAATTCAGGGGGGGTCCTTCTATCTGATGCTAGAAAACGTACACAGGAAAGCGCAATCAAAGCGCCGAAAGCCCTAAGAATTATCTCAAGGATTCGTGAACCCCGATTAATGAGATTTCGAGCGCTAGGGGGAGAAAGTTCCATAATGAAATGGTTGATAGATAGAAGGGAGAATGCCGCTTTATACTAATATAGTCCCGAGTTGGTAATTAGAGTTAGAAGCTTCACAGCTTCCTCCACTCACCTCCACGGGCGAATATAGTCTACGTCACTAGCCAAGAAAGAGTGACGTAGACTATATTCTAGGTCATTCGGAAGGGCTCCGTATAGTTTTGGGGTGTAACGTTGACTTCGTACCTCTCCTTTCAGTCGAGTGACTTCGTGCCTATCCTTACCGAGAAAAAGGAGTTCCAGAGGCATCTTCCATTCATATCGATTTTGGTTTTTCCGCACCATATTTTGATCTGCCTCTTCTTCGATCCGGAATTCCCAGCAAATCCTTGACTCCTCGAATACAATGGAATTTCACACCTGGCGAATCTTTCACTCTACCTCCTCTTATTAAGACCATAGAATGTTCCTGCAAATTATGACCTTCGCCTGGAATGTGAGCAAATATATCATGTCGATTGCTCAACCGTACTTTGGCTATCTTACGTGGAGCTGAATTAGGTTTTTTCGGTGTTCTCGTTGAAACACGCGGGCATACTCCTTGCTTCTGGGGACATTGATCCAAAGCTCGAGTACGGTCCGTGCGCCGTTTTTCTTCTCTACCATGACGAATCAATTGATTTAATGTAGGCATCGCTCTTTCCTTTGTCCTTCCCCCCTATTTTTGCCCTATCACTAGTGGTTACTCCCGATCCGAAGCACCCCTTTTCCATTCATAGAGAGATCCAATCGTCAAAATCAATAAAAAGGCCATCATGGACCAAGATCCAAATGGATCAATCTTGTTGGGAGGTACTGCCCAAGGAAAGGAAAAGGTTACTTCCGGATCAGGAATAATAAATAAAATGGAAACAAGATAAAATCTTATATCAAAACGACTTCTGGCATCACCGGAAGGATCGAAACCACATTCGTAGGCCGACAATTTTTCTGGATAGGTCGAACTATTGGAAGAAAATAGAAAAGGAAGACCGAGTGGGATCAAAGAAACTAGCGGGCTGATCACTAAATAGATACAAATGGGTGCAAATTCTGACATCACCACAGAAAACTTGGTTCTTTCGCTCCTTGCTGGCGGAGCGGCATACCGGAAAAAAAAGCAAGAAATAGGAACGACGGAACGAAGAACGGAACTAGTTCGATAGCAAAACAAAAAAGGCGTATATTATGGGACTTCTCTGGCGAGAATTCTGATTTTATCATGTAGAGCGCGGTTTTCTTCCGCTAAGGAGGTCATCCTTTTCGAGAGAAATTCCCATTCAGTATGAGAGTTAAGCCTTTCTTGCATTTCCACTCGGGCTTGCTGCTTTTGTTTTAAAAAGCCCCGGAAATGGTCTGCTTGAGCGGTCTTAACATCCTCATAGAAAGGAGAATTATGCCTCTCGGTAAATAGACTTTTTAAGACCTCCCCGAGAGCGGAAGGATCAAATTCGATGGGTTCAAGGTGTACCCTCAGTATGGAATCCAGGTCTTGTGGATCAATGAAGAATTGGGGATCCTCCCGACCATAGAAAATTAGTTGATAGAAAGAGGAGATCTGCTCTCGAGTTGAAAAGGCCACCTCCGTATTAAGTAAGTCTCGCACCAGGACTTCATAGCTGGCAGACACGGTGGGGGTGGTTCTTAGTACTTGATGTACATATTCCACCCATTCCGGGTCCTGATGCGACTGTCTCAGATAGAAATTAAGAAGGTTTACCTCGGAGGGTAAAAGCCTAAAAAAGGTCTGGGACCAAAGAAGTTCATAGAAGTTGTGCCAAAGGAGAAAGCCAGTCCGTATTAAGATAAAGAAAAAGAATAAAATCTTCAACCAGAAAACGACCCTATGAAAAGCAGGATTTATTAAATATGAAAAGCAGGCTTTATTAAATAAAGCAAGGAATTTTATATTCAACCTTTTACCAAGATAGAAAGTAAAGAGGAAAAGGCATGACCAGAAGAATTGTGTGAAATAAGTGAATTTATCCAGTTGAGGCACGAAGTGATTGATTGAGACAAAACGATTCCCTCAATACAGCTTAACTCCGTCAAGCCTGTACGAGTAGTGAAGAAGTCTAGATTTAGTTGGTTGTTGACCAACGGAAAGCATGGGACTTTTATACGGCTCATTCTACAACAAGAAAATCGTCTTTCTGACATAGGCGGGCCCCCCGTCTTGGAGCCCCTGCCTCACTATATCTAACCAGTTGAGTTCCAGAGCGTCTCTTTCCCATACGTACAAGTCTGGCAGCTGCTGGTCGCGCCTCTGGTCTAAGAAAAGAAGTCCATAAAGGCTTCTTTAGGATTGTAGGGGGCCTGTTCGGCCAAGTCAGGATGCTCAGAAAGCACTCCTTGAAAAAGGGTTCTGACCAATATTCTCCCCTATCCTTATCTAAGAGAAAAATGCAATCTCTATTTTCCATTATCAAGATCCTATTCCTCATGGAGGATTCAAGGGCACCGGCCAAGGCTCCGACAGGACCTGCATCTCGAATGAATCTTCCGATGCCAATGAGGTCGAGCGTGATGGGCCGGAACCCTCATGGGAAGGGATTATTTCCCCACTAAATGCACCAAAAATCAAAGTAGAGAATGTCGCCATTCCAAATAAAAAAGGAAAAAGTCAGGATAGGATTCACCCCGGTCCATCAGATCTCGAACAACTGAAAGGCCAAATGATCTTCTCCATAAAGAATGGGATACTATGGAACATGACTGTATCAAGTATGTTCGATCCTGCCAGCAGTGTCAGATCTACGCAGATAAGGAAAAGGTTTTGATTCCTCTGAATAACATGACAACGCCTTGGCCTTTTCTTCCTTCCTTGAGGACCAAAGCCGATCTTCGAAATGGAGAGGTGAACCCAAGTGTTTGATCAATACAAGAGTTAGCTAGGCCACTTTTCCGAATGATAGAAAGAGTCGCTTAACGCTATGCTCAAAACAGAGAACCGAGCCCCAACTCTGGTAAAGGAATCGGATAGCAAGATTTTCTGTGATCATTCTATGACATTTTCTATTTAATCTCAATATCGATAGATAAATCTCGATAAGAAAGAGCTTTCTCCTGGGAATAAGAAGAAGTCCTCTCTTTTTCTCAGAGGTAACTAAATCGTTAAATCGTTTGAGAGAGAATGAATAAGAAGCAAGGGATGAAGGGGAAGAGATCTTTCACTATTCGCATATGTAGCTGGACCCTTTTCCTAAGTATGAGTTGAGAGGATCAGAGGGATAAAAACCTATACTGACTCTTCTGACCTAGTCCAGGTGCTGATTCCAAGATAGGTACCATGAAATCAAGACCCCTCACTGCCACCATGTCATAAACCCTCCACATAAGACCGAAACGCACCAACAAAGGATCAGTGCGATCGATCTTCCATTTTTCTTTCTTATTTTTTCTTATATAAGAGTGCCCAATACAACCACTAGCAGAACCAAAAGAGAACCTGAGATAAGGAATGGGATAAACGAGTACACTGATTAGATTCTTTCGCCTTTCAGGTCTTTCTCGCCTCTTGCCGGGCGTCTAGGAATAAATAGATTCTGTAATTAGTCAAGATTGGTAAGCCTAAGAGAGGAAGGTTTTGAGTTATCGCTACGCCCCTAAGCTAATAAGATCTTTTGTCAATACTTGATCACCAGTTAAATAGTTCGGGAGCAGACAGTGTTTCTCTTCCTTCTCTTATGATAGAGCACAGGGAGCGGTTGGTAACTTTTTTTCTATGGGCCTGAAAAAAAAGCATTTTCATTTTCTCTGCTCTGGTACTCTTTCGGTGATTCCATTGTGCACCAAAAGAAAAAGTTGTCGCGTACTGCTGCGCCAGTTGGTCGATTCGGATTTATGTCCGGAATCTTGCATCGGCCAAAAGCCGCTAGTGATAAAGGAAAGCTGATCCCCGGTCTGAGCCAGCATGCACAGCAGAGCAGAGTATCCTGAGGATTATGAAAGAAGACTTCGAGTCTTGAGTTGGTTCGCGTGAATGATTTCGCGCTATCCTGGGGATAGGGGAGATAAGCTTTTTGTACAGCCCTGAGAGCTCACTCACTTGAAACGAGCTTTCCTTTCCTCTCACTGACTAGCTATACTACAGAAGGAATTGCTTCCCTGGCTTACGACTGGCATTACTACTTTCTAAGAACCGTGCTTTCAACCCTTGGCTCGATTGCTTGACTGGAATCAGAGGAATTCATGGACAGCTACTGTTAAGAAGCATGAACTCTTCATTCGCCTAGGTGTTTTCATATAAGTAAGATGCCTCCCGCTCGCACTCCCACTGATTGGATTGAACTGAGACTGGTACTAGTTGACTAAAAGGAGTACCTCTTAACTGAACTAATAGTGCACTAAGATACTTTCTTATAGTTATGATATCAAGTATTCTCAAATCAAAGCTAAGCGCTCCTCTTCTCTTCCATCTACTTCGTTCACTTTCTTACTTCACCTTGTGGACTTGGCCTACTTGAACTAACAACCATGCTAGCAAGCGCTTCCGCTTCGCACCGAACTCTAAGCGCTAGTTGACCCTTCTTCGGTCTCTTTCAGCGGGGAGGAACTTCCAGATGAAACTATTTCCGAGTTTTGGATGCTTGCTATCTGCAGTGAAAGAATTGAGAAGGATCTTTGCTCCCGGTGACCGGCTTTGGGGGACCGCCATATGGCCTGGTCCACTCTTGGCTAAGCTCTTTGGGCGGGACTTTCTCGAAGTTATCACTTCTCTCACTGACAGACTAGCAATTCAATAAAGAACTCATCATATAGAATAACGATCGACAAGTCCAGAGTGTGCACCAACGAGAGTAGGCTGGAAGGATTCCCCGAATAGCATTTATTTATATATGATAATTGTTATAAGGTTTCCAATGGCTATCAGATAAGTCTTCCGCGACCCCTCCACGAATAAGGAGAAAAACTTTGATTCTTATCTACGAAAATTGTTGTTTTGCTGCTCGGCTGTACGACATGAGACAGAGTATACCAAAAAAAGGTCAAACCCGCACTGGAAAAATGTTGACCACGATTTCTAGCGCTTTGCTTTTGAAAAACCATTTGCTTGCAATGCGTTGAGTGGACAAGGTAAGAAAGTAGGCTCACTATATCCATCATACTCTTACTAAAGTACACTTAAGACTCACTTAATCTCGACATCAATTAGAATTCGATTTCACAGTAATTAGCTGATCGGAAATAGACAGCAAATTTCACTACCACTTTTCTTTTTATTAAGCTAGTCCTTTATTTTTAGTAGATGATGAATAAAGAGTCAATGCAGAATGACTTTTTCTCTTTTCCTTTCTTATCATAAGATATTAGCTGGAATCGATTGAATGGCAAATCTCCTGCTTTCAAAGCGAAGACCTTGACTAGTAGCCGGCTGACTTACGAATACCAGCACCACTAAAATAAAGAGGTGGCTTGGTTCCTTGGTAGCCTGTTCCGGAGGGCGGGATGGATAGCTTGACCTGAGTTGATTAGTCACAGCGACCCTTGGAAAAGAGAGGCGGTGTTGAGTCCATGCAGACTCTAAATTCGTCTAGCGCTTCAAACCATATTGGATTTCTAGATAAAGAGCGAGTGATCACCCATGAGGAAATGGGCATTGTCTAAATCCCTGTTCTAAGAAGTTGAAAGAAAGTTTTCACCATGTCCTTTACAAGCTTTTACACGAAGCAATGAATGAGTTGCTCGACGGCATTCATCCGCCTTTTTCAGTAAAGCGAGTCTTTCAAGTAAGCCCGAAAAAACAGTAAAGTCAAGCCTTTAACTTCATTGTTCAAGCTAAAGCCTACTTTTCTTTCAAGTCCTGCCTTCAGAGAAAACTCCTTCTTTCGGGGTACAGGTCGGTCACTCTCAGTTGTTCTTTCGAAAGATTCTCGCACACGATTCAGTCTGCCTCTGTCAAATAAATAAAGTGGATGGAGAGCCTTCATATCCTTTTAGGTCCGACCTCTCTCTTCCACTTTCCACCTCCCTAAGCTTTACTATTAGGAGGGTCATCAACACCGTCAGAACCTCGCATTTACTACTTTC